AATGGTCTACTTCTTCACATCCACCGCGCAATGCATGCAGTTATTGATAGACAGAAAAATCATGGTATGCATTTTCGTGTACTAGCTAAAGCATTACGTATGTCTGGTGGAGATCATATTCACTCTGGTACAGTAGTAGGTAAACTGGAAGGGGAACGTGAGATGACTTTAGGTTTTGTTGATTTATTACGTGATGATTTTATTGAAAAAGACCGAAGTCGCGGTATTTTTTTCACTCAAGATTGGGTTTCTATGCCAGGTGTTATTCCCGTGGCTTCCGGGGGTATTCATGTTTGGCATATGCCTGCCCTAACTGAAATCTTTGGAGATGATTCCGTCCTACAGTTCGGTGGAGGAACTTTAGGGCACCCTTGGGGAAATGCACCTGGTGCGGTAGCTAATCGAGTAGCTTTAGAAGCGTGTGTACAAGCTCGTAATGAAGGACGTGATCTTGCTCGTGAAGGTAATGAGATTATCCGCGAAGCTTGCAAATGGAGTCCTGAACTTGCGGCTGCTTGTGAAGTATGGAAAGAGATCAAATTCGAATTCGAACCAGTAGATAAGATAGATAAACAGAAATAGATAAACAGAAAATATAAGAACTAAGCGCACAGAATTCAGTAATTTCTGTTTGTTCTCCTAATTGATTGCAATTAAACTCGGCTCAATCCTTTTCCTAAAAAAAGGATTGGGCCGAATAAAGAATAAGTATCCTATACTATCTATTTGTATTTGTATAGATCTTTCATATGTACAGATCTTACCTATATAAACAAGATCTAAATACAAGATTAACTATGTGAAATTGAAGAATAAAAAATGCAAGAGTTCTTTTCTTTATTGTTGGATCCATAGAATTAATTATGGACCTTGGGTTGGTGTAGATTATTTTTTATCCCGCAGTTTCGGGCCGTAGATCAAGCCAAGGGGGGCTCCTCCTACTCACACCCTTTATATTGTCTGTTTCATTTCATGTTGCAATAGAAATTTCTTATTTGACTATACGATACTCGATTCTACGAGAATAAATTCTTCATTTATTTATTATTTCATAGTATAGGAAGAAACAACTATTTCTCTTTTCGATGATAATTTTTTTTGTACATGACATGAGAGAAACTTGTCTCTTTATATTATATTTTTATATTTCTAATTGACCAAAAGATTCTATCATAACAATAATATATATTTATATAAGTGATACCTGATATCTCGGATTTCCCCAAAAGAGAATTTTTTCTTTCAATACTCACTCGTTGTTAGTTAACAATTCTTAACAATTCTAATGATTAGATTATATGCTTAATTCTAATAGGAAATAAAATAGAAAAATGATTATTCATCGAATGACTATGCATCTATTATATTTTCATCAAATAGAATGAGAAGCAGGAAGACTCTATGAAAAAATGGTGGTTCAATTCGATGTTGTTTAAGGGGAAGTTAAAACCTAAGTGTGGGCTAACTAAATCAATGATATATCCGTTTCTGCAAATAGATATTGTTCCTGGTGGTTGGCATCCCGGTGGAAGTGAAGAAAAGGATACGGAAAAAAACATTTCTAGATGGAGTGATAGTAATAGGTATAGTTTCAATGATATTGATATAAGGAATATTTGGAGTTTGATCTCTGATAACACTTTTTTGGTTAGGGACAGCAATGGCGATAGTTATTCTGTATATTTTGACATTGAAAATCCTATTTTTGAGATTGACAATAATAGTTTTTTTCTGAGCGAATTCGGAAGTGTTTTTTCCAGTTATTTGAATAGTAGGTCTAAGAGTAACAATCACGACTATTATCATTACATGTATGATACTAAATCTAGTTGGAGTAATCACATTAATAGTTGTATTGATAGTTATCTTCGTTTTGAAGTCAGTATTCATAGTTACATTTTAGGTGATACCGAAAATTACAGCGACAGTTACATTTCTAGTTTCATTTGTAGTGAAGGCGTAAGCAATAGTGAAAATGGGAATTCTAGTATACGAACTGATGGTAACAGCCGCGATTTCAATATAAGAGGAAAATCTAATGATTTTGATATAAATAAAAAATACAGAAATTTATGGGTTCAATGCGAAAATTGTTATGGATTAAATTATAAAAAATTTTTTAGATCAAAAATGAATATTTGTGAGCAGTGTGGATATCATTTAAAAATGAGTAGTTCAGATAGAATCGAACTTTTGATTGACCCGGGCACTTGGGATCCTATGGACGAAGATATGGTCTCCATGGACCCCATTGAATTTCATTCAGAGGAGGAACCTTATAGAGATCGTATTGATTCTTATCAACGAAGGACAGGTTTAACTGAAGCCGTTCAAACAGGCATAGGTAAATTAAATGGCATTCCCATAGCAATTGGGGTTATGGATTTTCAGTTTTTGGGGGGTAGTATGGGATCTGTAGTAGGCGAGAAAATCACTCGTTTGATCGAGTATGCTATTAATCGATCTCTACCTGTTATTATTGTGTGTGCTTCCGGAGGAGCACGTATGCAAGAAGGGAGTTTGAGCTTGATGCAAATGGCTAAAATATCTTCTGCTTCATATAATTATCAATCAAATAAAAAGTTATTCTATGTATCAATCCTTACATCCCCTACAACTGGTGGAGTAACGGCCAGTTTTGGTATGTTGGGAAATGTCATTATTGCTGAACCTAACGCGTACATTGCTTTTGCAGGTAAAAGAGTAATTGAACAAACATTGAATAAAACAGTACCCGACGGTTCACAAGCAGCTGAGTATTCATTCCATAAGGGCTTATTCGACCCAATCATACCGCGTAATCTTTTAAAAGGCGTTCTGAGTGAGTTATTTCAGCTACACGGTTTCTTTCCTTTGGAAAAAAAATATATATATATATAATATAGAAATAAAACGAAAATAAAATATTAAAATCTAGAAAAAAAAGAAGTGATTTCTATGCCTTGTCTACCAAGAACTTCCATTTTTTACTATAAATCTAATCCCTTTTTGTTGGGTTGAATTAGTTTAGTTAGAGTCGCGAACTTATAAGAAACTCTTTCTCTTTAAAAAAAACTCTTTATTTTATTAGAAAGATAGAAAGAGTATTAAGGACACGGGAAAATTCATAAAATTTCTTAAACTTAAAGTGGATTGTCATACATATTCGTGTAGAAAGATGAATAGATACACTAAATTTGCATTTAGTTCTCATTTCTTGCACTTATTAAGTACTTAATATTATTTATAATAATTATAAATAGATATACTTAAGATATCTTTATATTTATAATAGATACAAATATTAAATTGAGGTACCCGTTCTATGACAGATTTTAACTTACCCTCTATTTTTGTCCCTTTAGTGGGCCTAGTATTTCCGGCGATTGCAATGGCTTCTTTATTTCTTCATGTACAAAAAAATAAGATTGTCTAGACCTGATGAGGCCAAATTTAAACAATTTATTTCAATACTGAATCATAATACAGATATTTTTTTGGTACAGATATTTGTTTGGTGTAATGTAGTATGATACGATATGTGCCTTTTTTCCGAATACACATGAAAGAACTGTTATGCATGCGAATACATGATATCCGTATAAATGCATGTATATGCGGGTTATAAAAACGATCGGCAAATATTTTTATAATAGAAAGTCAATGTATCTAACCAATTACTCCTAAGGGTTCATATCAGAATAGTTTTAGTTGATGAAAGTTACTTTGGCATCAAGAAAAGGAAAGTAAAATTTTTTTTCTGAATTCCAATCAAATGCAATCGGATCTAGTATAGTATGAACTGGCGATCAGAACATATATGGATAGAACTTATAACAGGGTCTCGAAAAGCAAGTAATTTTTGCTGGGCCTGTATTCTTTTTTTAGGTTCACTAAAATTCTTAGTAGTTGGAATTTCTAGTTATCTTGGTAGGAATCTGATACCTGGATTTCCTTCTCAACAAATTATTTTTTTTCCACAAGGGATCGTGATGTCGTTCTATGGGATCGCGGGTCTATTCATTAGCTCCTATTTGTGGTGCACAATATCGTGGAATGTAGGTAGTGGTTATGATCGATTCGATAGAAAAGAAGGAATAATGTGCATTTTTCGTTGGGGATTCCCCGGAATAAATCGTCGCATTTTCCTTCGCTTCTTTATGAAAGATATCCAATCAATCAGAATGGAGGTTAAAGAGGGTCTTTTTCCTCGTCGTATTCTTTATATGGAAATCAGAGGCCAAGGAACCATCCCCTTGACTCGTACTGATGAGAATTTGACTCCACGAGAAATTGAACAAAAAGCTGCCGAATTGGCCTATTTCCTGCGCGTACCAATTGAAGTTTTTTGAATTTTTATCAAAATTCGTTCGGATTTGTCCAATTGAGATATTCGGAAATCTCATTTACTTCGAATTTACTTATTCTATTATAATTAAATAAATATATATATTTCATCCGAAACGGGATCCTTAATTCTATTTCTATATTCCTTTTTCTAGATTTAAGGACTACATTTTTACAAAAAACTGGGAATAGATCCATAGGTTCGATACCTTGTTATAGAACTCGTGCTTTAGAGAAATATAAGATCAGATAAAGTTGACAAATGAAGCAGTTCATTAACAATTCACGGATAAAAAATGAAAAAAAAGAAAGCATTGACTTCCCTCCCATATCTTGCATCTATAATATTTTTGCCCTGGTGGATCTCTCTCGCATTTCAAAAAAGTCTGGAACCTTGGATTATTCATTGGTGGAATACTAGGCAATCCGAACATTTTTTGAATGATATTCAAGAGAAAAATGTTCTAGAAAAATTTCTAGAATTAGAAGAACTATTCTTGTTGGATGAAATGATAAAAGAATACCCAGAGACACATATAAAAAAGCTTCGTATAGGAATACACAAAGAAACGATACAATTGGTCAAAACACATAATGAATATCATCTCCATATCATTTTGCATTTGTCGACAAATATAATCTGTTTTACTATTCTAAGTGGTTATTTTATTCTGGGTAATGAGGAACTTGTTATTCTGAATTCTTGGATTCAGGAATTCTTCTATAACTTAAGTGACACAATAAAAGCTTTTTCTATTCTTTTAGTTACTGATTTATGGATCGGATTTCACTCAACCCATGGTTGGGAACTAATGATTGGTTCGATCTACAATGATTTTGGATTGGCCCATAATGAGCCAATTATATCTGGTCTTGTTTCCACTTTTCCAGTTATTCTAGATACAATTGTGAAATATTGGATCTTCCGTTTTTTAAATCGTGTATCTCCTTCGCTTGTAGTCATTTATCATTCAATGAATGAATGAAGAACTTATTTGATCTCCTGATATCAATCAAAAAAATTTTTCACGTATAAAAAGGGCATTTTCTATTTTTCTCATTATTTATACTTTTATACTTTTCAAGGTCTTCGTCCTATTTTCGTAGAATTTTTTCAGTACAATGGCAGACTCGTGGATAGGGAACTATACTAGCTACCTATCTAATTTATTGTAGAAATTCCGGGATCAATGATTGGATCATGCAAAATAGAAATACTTTTTCTTGGGTAAAGGAACAGATGACTCGATTTATTTCTGTATCGATCATGATATATGTAATAACTCGAGCATCTATTTCAAATGCGTATCCCATTTTTGCGCAGAAAAGTTATGAAAATCCACGAGAAGCAACCGGGCGAATTGTATGCGCCAATTGCCATTTAGCTAATAAGCCTGTGGATATTGAAGTTCCGCAAGCTGTACTTCCTGATACTGTATTTGAAGCAGTTGTTCGAATTCCTTATGATATGCAAGTGAAACAAGTCCTTGCTAATGGTAAAAAAGGGGCTTTGAACGTGGGGGCTGTTCTTATTTTACCCGAGGGATTCGAACTAGCCCCCACCGATCGTATTTCTCCCGAGGTGAAAGAAAAGATAGGAAATCTTTCTTTTCTGAGTTATCGTCCTAATAAAAGAAATATTCTTGTGATAGGTCCTGTTCCAGGTCAAAAATATAGTGAAATCGTCTTTCCCATTCTTTCCCCCGACCCTACTACAAAGAAAGACGTTAACTTCTTAAAATATCCTATATATGTAGGTGGGAACAGGGGAAGGGGTCAGATTTATCCTGATGGGAGCAAGAGTAACAATACAGTCTATAATGCTACATCCGCGGGTATAGTAAGCAAAATAGTACGTAAAGAAAAGGGGGGATATGAAATAACCATAGTTGATGCATCGGATGGACACCAAGCGGTTGATATTATACCTCCAGGGCCAGAACTTCTTGTTTCAGAGGGTGAATCTATCAAGCTTGATCAACCATTAACAAGCAATCCTAATGTAGGGGGGTTTGGTCAGGGAGATGCGGAAATAGTGCTTCAAGATCCAGTACGCGTCCAAGGCCTTTTGTTCTTCTTGGCATCTGTTATTTTGGCACAAATTTTTTTGGTTCTTAAAAAGAAACAGTTTGAAAAGGTTCAATTATATGAAATGAATTTCTAGATCCAGAAATTCCTTACCATCAAGTTGATAAAAAGCGCAGAATTATTGTCGATCAAAAAAATGAAATATGTATTTCTGTAAACTTCCTTAAATCTCCTTTGCTTTGTTTTTTGTTTATACTATTTTTGCGAGATCTATGGAATTCATTACTTGTATTCCATTTTTAGTACTAGGCACTAGCCAATAGGTATACAAAAACAAAGGAAGAAGATACAAGACAAGGACTGGATAAATGAAAGGAACAGGTACCTCTAGGAAGGATTATAAGTCTTCCTAATCTTCGATTCGACACAAGAAAAAGGACTTCTACCTTTTCTTGTGTCGTCTTGTATCGAAATAATAATGCTTTTGCTCTTGTTCATCAAAGATTAATATTTCTTCTTTTCCGGATATATTGGAACTCTTTTGTTTAGATTCATACATTCATTATTTTAAATAAATAAAAACATAAGAAATAAGAAGTAGTAGACAAACAAAAAGTTTTAGAGGGGAGTAATTCATTGAGTAAATGAAATTTCTTCTTCTTCTATTATTCAACTAACTTTAATATTACTAAAAATTACTTTGACTTTTTTGTTTGGTTGAAAAGCGGCGCGGATTAGAATCTATTTTTACGTATACCTAAATCTTTATTTTTGATTTTATCAAAGTGTTTTTCTTTTTTATATACAATAAGTTTCTATTTTTTTAGTATAGAAATATAGAAATAATTTGCAGAATATCTCATCCGTTTAAATCATCCATATAATATTGGATTACCCCCCCAAAATAGATTGATTCCTTCTTTCTTGTTGTTTCGTACGATAAGAGTTAATGAGCGCCAGAGCCTCTATTCTATTATATATAAATCAATCAATAGAAAAAGCTTCTATTCCATTGTGCAAAAATAAGAAACAAAAGAATAGAGTGGTTTGAAAGATCAGAGTAACGGATCTATTTTATCATTTATACGAATAGAAAATTTTGATTATATTGATTGGATAATTTTCCAATTTATATGTTATGGAATA